TATTGGGCAGCGTTGAAAGCTTTTTCGTTAGCGAAATCCCTTTCTACCGGCAATTCAAAAAGTTTTTTTGTACGACAAATAACGAATAAAACGTTTCAATAATCTGAATCCGCATGACTCGAAAAATGAGCTAATTTCGTTTCTAATTTATACTAGATTTGTGAATATAGAATCGAAAAATGGAAATCAAAAAAGTAAGTAACGATTTCCATTCACTAATGTTTTGAACCGATTGATTTGTCTAGTGAATTCTAAAAAAGGGTTTGGTACTCTTTTTGGAATTTGAAAAAAGAATAAAAACAAAATCAAAAGTTTCAACCTTTTTTATTTGAATATGTTTTTCATTCCCAGGATGGGGATTATTATTTTCCCCATCACCCCACCCACTTATAAATAACACAACAATAAAGGTTTTGTCTTTTTTTTTTTTTACTTTTCTTTTTCTAGTTATGCTATAGAAGAGAAGATCTAAAATCTTTAGGCAAAATCAATAGGTTGTTGAAGCTAATTGATTAAGTATAAAACCTTTTTTGTAACTTTATGAATCATTCTTTTTCTGAATCACTGTATATACCATATACCCCACACTTTCCCTCCAAATGGGAAAAGCACCTTTTGCTATTTAGGCGGATATTATATATGAATAGTGTGAAAATTTTAAGTGATCAAAAAAATCCTATGTTTGAAAGGGCGGATCAATCAAAAAATCTATATCTTTAGAATTCGAATTTAGAAAGAATTTTTTGAAGCAGGGTACAATTACAATTACGATCGAAATCGAAATGTTTTATATGAAATGTCCAGCCCAATACCTAATTGGTTTGATAAATCCTAAGAAAAAGTAATATTCAAAAAAAAAAAAAACATAACGATAAGGATTACGACACTACACAAGCTATGCAAATTAAATAAATCCTTTTGAATTGGTGGATATCGCGCTGAAATTGTGATCCATAAAAAAGAAAAATCATATTTGTTTTCGATTCATTCATAAAATCAGATAAATGAGAAATGAATCATTAAAAAATGAAAAAAAAAGAGAAAGAAGTTTTTTTAGTTTTTCCCTCGATTGAAGTAAGAACTATTTAGTTATAACAATTCTATTTTCTGAAAACATAAACAATGAAAACTTCCATTGTTAAGTGAAATAAAACTGAAATCTTAAAGAACTAAATAAGACGACAAAAAGGGGAATCTTTCAATCTCTATTTAAAGAAGTTTTTATTCAGCAATTTGAATGCTTCCTAAAAACGATTTCATTGAAATTGACTCTTTCAATCTCGACGATTGAATAAAAATAGATTATTATGATTTCGAGCAAGCCGCTATGGTGAAATCGGTAGACACGCTGCTCTTAGGAAGCAGTGCTAGAGCATCTCGGTTCGAGTCCGAGTGGCGGCATAGCATCTTATAAAAGATATACAAAAAACCCTATAATGAATTTAATTTAATTAATTTAATTTGTGATTTCCATTCCGTATACTTGAGGGACTCTCGCTTTTAATTTGATTTTGATTTATGATATTTTCAACTTTAGAGCATATATTAACTCATATCTCCTTTTCGGTCGTTTCGATTGGAATTACAATTCAGTTGATAACCTTATTAGTCGATGAAATCATAGGACTATATGATTCATCTGAAAAGGGGATGATAGCTACTTTTTTCTGTCTAACAGGATTATTAGTCACTCGTTGGATTTATTCGGGGCATTTCCCACTAAGTGATTTATATGAATCATTAATCTTTCTTTCATGGAGTTTATCCATTATTCATAGGATTTTCTATTTTAAAACATATAAAAATCATTTAAGCGCAATAACCGCGCCAAGCGCTATTTTTACCCAAGGTTTTGCTACTTCGGGTTTTTTAACCAAAATGCATCAATCCGGAATATTAGTACCCGCTCTCCAAGCCCAGTGGTTAATGATGCACGTAAGTATGATGGTATTAGGTTATGCAGCTCTTTTATGTGGATCATTATTATCCGCAGCTCTTCTAGTCATTACATTTCGAAAATTTATAAGGATTTTTGATAAAAGGACTCATTTTTTAAATGTAAATGAGTCATTTTCCTTCGGTGAAATCCAATACATGAATGAAAAAAACAATGTTTTACTAAACACTTATTTTCCTTATTTTCTTTCTGCTAGAAATTATTACAGGTATCAATTGATTCAACAATTGGATCAGTGGAGTTATCGTATTATTAGTCTAGGATTTATTTTTTTAACGATAGGTATTCTTTCGGGAGCAGTATGGGCTAATGAGGCATGGGGATCATATTGGAATTGGGATCCAAAGGAAACTTGGGCATTTATTACTTGGACTATGTTCGGGATTTATTTACATACTCGAACAAATACAAATTTTGAAGGTGTAAATTCCGCAATTGTAGCTTCTATGGGCTTTCTTATAATTTGGATATGCTATTTCGGGGTCAATCTAGTAGGAATAGGTTTACATAGTTATGGTTCATTTAATTAATATCTAATTGAAT